AGAAATGGATCCCTCTTAAACTTTTTTATATATTTATATTTATATATTAAATAAATAAGTTTATATATATGAAAAAAAGACCTTTCTTGCTATAAGATATCTATCTAAAAAAACATATGGAAATAAATTGCGTCCAATAGGATTTGAACCTATACCAAAGGTTTAGAAGACCTCTGTCCTATCCATTAGACAATGGACGCTTTTCATTTCATTCCGATTTTTTCGCGTTTTTGACTTTGATTCTCGGATTCTCATATTTAGTGTTCTGAAAAAGAAATCGGATTGTATATGAGATAATACCCTTTTTTTAATTGCATATTCAACTTAATATAATAATGATGCATTAATTTTTATAGACTAGAGCGGGTAGCGGGAATCGAACCCGCATCGTTAGCTTGGAAGGCTAGGGGTTATAGTCGACGCTGGTTTTTCATTTTTAACGTCTCTAATTCAAAACCGAACATGAAACTTTGATTTCATTCGGCTCCTTTATGGAAAATGGGTAAATTCCCAGATAAAAATTTCACCCATAAAATCTATGTTAGCTTTTTGTATGAATGCATTCAATTCGAAACAACTTGCTTTCTAGATTATCCTTCTAGAAGAAGAGATTCAAACAATCTTTCTAGTTACTTCGTTCTTTATTTCTAGTTGAAAGAATCCTAAGGAAAAGTTTTTTGTTTCCGCCGAGCTAAAAAAAATATGTTGATTGAAGCCTCTAGTAAACTAAAGTTATCATTTAATAGCCAGTTTATCTCGCTTTCTTAAAAAAAAAGAATATGAAGATTTAGTTACGATTAGAAACCCTTTTTTATATCTTTACCCATGGATTTCTTACTTATACTCATTTAATTGGAAATAGTCGTCCAATTACAAAAAATTCATGTTTCATAATTTCATAATCCAAAATTTCAATTTTTAATTAATTGACCTTTGGATACAAATCACGAGAATGTATAATTCTCTTCCAATTTTTTATTGAAGGTAAGGAATTAATTCCTTTTTAGAAATAAAGTTTATGATCGGAATAGTAATCAAACCGGTAGACCCCTTAACTATTAAAGGGTTATATAGAACGAATCACACTTTTACCACTAAACTATACCCGCTACAGTTCGATTATTGTATCGAAATATCACTTTTGTCGAACACCGAAACTGGACATAATGTAATCAAGATAGGCTCATAAAAGAATCATGAAATTTATAATAGTGGCCTTTTTCGTAGGAGGATTAAGTGAGATTCTGAAAAGATAGTTAAATAATTTCATTTTAAACTCACAAATAAAATAAAAAAGTTTGGTTTTTTACTGAGGGAGTTAGTTTTGAGATACGGTTCAAGAAAATGGATAACGCTCTAATCAGATAAATAAAATATCCAAATAAATTAAAAATTTATGTTATGTTATTAAAAATCAAAGGGCCTGGCGAATTACTGATCAGGCCAGGCCGCGGGAATCACATTTTTTTCGGTCGAAAAAGTCTTTCTTTAATCTATTTAATATTTAATAGTATCTTTATTAATAGTTCTTTATATATTTAATAGTATATAGTCTATTTTTCGATTAATATGCATTCTAGCATTATTTTTTATTCTTTTGTTTTTTATATATAATCGATTTTTTTTTATAATTTCTTTTATATTGTATTGTATATTAAGTCTTTTTTATATATATTAAAATGGAATCGTTTTTTTTCTTTATCCAACTGATTGGAATTTAGTCTAAAACTTGTACTTGCTGTTGTACTGTTGTATGACACAATAACAACTTGTTTATTTTGTACACATATATTATTGTTAATTGTTACTATGTTAATATTATAGAATTATATATATATAAATGTTATTGTTATTGTTATGCTATATATATACTATATATAATTATCTAGATAATTATATCCAATTTTTTTTCTAAAATTTTTGATTATTAATTCTTGATTCGACTTTATTACATTACATATTTTTTGACATATAAAGAAATAAAAACTTTTCTAATTTCTTTTTTTTTTTTTTAATATTTGTATTTGAATATTTTATTTTCAAGGGGGAAAGATGGCTGAGTGGACGAAAGCGTCGGATTGCTAATCCGTTGTACGAGTTATTCGTACCGAGGGTTCGAATCCCTCTCTTTCCGTGTTCCATTTACATGAGGATTAAAGCTTAATCTTAATATTCTTTATATAATATATATATTTATTTATATATTTTATATAATAATAATCTATTTTTATATTTTTTTCTTTCTAATTTCTTTTTAATTAGAATTCGACATTTTGTATAATATATTTTCAGTTTAATTTTTAAAAATCTTAAATTATAAAAAAAAAAGAGAGATGAAAAATCAAGCAAAAACCCTTTTTTAGTCTTCGCGGCCGGGATTACGCCCTGGATCATTAGATAGGAATCCAAAAATAAAGAGAGAAACAAAGAATATCACTACTGTGTAAACAAAGAGTTTGAGAGTAAGCATTACAAATCTCCAAGATCTTTTTTTTTTTTTTGAAAAAGAGAATAGATTCTCTATTTTTATACCGCATATCTTATAATTTGATATTTGGTTTGACACCTAAAGTCGTTTTTGAAAATATCAAAATCGACTTTTTTTTGTAATTGTAATAGAAATACTAAATAAAAATTTAAGTTATTATTATCTTATCTATTATTTTCTTACTTATCAATAATTTATTTATATTTATACCCACTTGTGTTTAGTATTATAATCCTCTTTCTCGAAAAAAGCATTCATTTTGACATTTTTATAGGATAAGATGAAAGACCTCATCGAAAACTTACAGCAGCTTGCCAAACAAAGGCTAAGAGAAAAAAAAGTAGAGGTATGACTGGCATAAAATCGACAATTGGGCTCAAAAAAGCATAGGCCTCTGGTAATTTGGCAAAAAAACAACTGCTCGAATAAAGAGCAGAATTAAGACAGATCAAACTAAAGATATTAAGCATAACAGACATTTTTTTTTAATTGTATTTTGATTAAGTTATTGATAGATAAGGAAAAAAAAAAAGAAAAATTCTTCGTTTTTTTGAACTTATTCACTCAATAAAAAAACCTTCCATTCTCAATGGAGAATAGAAGAAATTCTACTTTCATATAATATCTTAATAGAATTTTTGGTAATGATCAATAAATTCATTTTTCTATGTCTACATGTGTCGGAGTTAAAATACTAAATAACAGAATCTAATGGATTCTTTAGATAGTTGGGCTGGAATTGACGAATAATCAACAACAATATTAGTGTTTATGAGTGTCGAATAGAGATCGAAGTGGGGCGTGGCCAAGTGGTAAGGCATCGGGTTTTGGTCCCGCTATTCGGAGGTTCGAATCCTTTCGTCCCAGAGTCTAATTAATAGTAAGAAACCCGTTTTTTTCTTTTCTGTTTATATTTATTATGTTTATAAAGTATCTTATGTTTATAAAGTATCTAAAGTGTAAGATTGGCTAGAGTTTTCCTCTTTTGGCTAATGATTAGAATAAAAAAAATTATATATTTTTCACAGATTTCACAAATTCATAATGATAAGTGCTCCAATGATACCCTAATACAGGTGAATCTGTTGGGTATCTAGGCAAGCAGGGGGTTATAGATTACATGAATTTTAATTATAACAAAGTTGTACCTTTACCTCTCATATATCCAGCCCAGCCCCTATATATGATATAGAATATATAATATCGAAATATTCATATATCATTAGAGAAGTAAGTTAGTTCTTTTTTGTTCATTCTCCTAAAAAAAATTCTATTTTTACTAGACTATTTTTTTTTTTTCTTTTTTTTTTTTTTAATTAAGAAAATATATATATTTTATTTAAAGGTTGAGTTTGAAAATAAAGATGGATTTATCTCTCTTAGCTTATCTCTTAGAGATGTCGTCTTATTGTAAATTTTAATTTTTGTAATTTGTATAAAAAATATTAATTAAGAAATACAAAAATTATAAAAAACTAATATTATTATTAAAAAAACTTAAGATATATTACATATCTAATTTATGTAACAACTGTTTTAACTGAACCAATGACTATTCATGATTCGATAATTGAATCAACCGCAGACCAGTTCTAAATTCGAGGAATGTTATGGTAAAACTTCGTTTGAAACGATGTGGTAGAAAGCAACGTGCGACTTGAAGGACATGATCTGTTGTGGATTCTTATATCCATCATTCTCTAATAAAGGATGCTCTTAACTCGACATCTTTTTCTTTGTTCCACTCGAACGTGATTTGGTGGGGTGTAATGGAAATAGTTATAGGATGGAGCTCGAGTAGAAAGTCTTGAGCTATTTCTCAAGGGAGAGGAGTCTAGGGTTAGTGTCAATCAAAAGAATAAGTTGGAACAACTTCGTAAGTTATCTTTGACAGAGAAATTGAAAGGATCAAAATCAAACAAATTTAAAATCCCCAAGGACATTTTGTTTTGATAAAGCCTTGTCTATTAATCTATTAAATTATATATATCGTGCGGAAATCCGCTGTTCATATGATTAGATTCTTTGAGGGAAATAAATAACAAAAAGGTATGTTGCTTCCATTTTTGAAAGGATTAAAAATCAACGAAGTAATGTCTAAACCCAATGATTCAAAAAACAAGATGAAAGGCTTCCGTAACAAGGAAATATCTTTTCTTTTTAATTGTCGCAACAATTTTATTTGGATCAATTCAAATCGATTCGAAATGAGACAAAACAAAAGGGTATTTGAGACTGCTCAATAAATGAAAAATGCTAAAAGATTTTTTTCTTTTGAGCTATTTGAAAGTTATTCAACTTGAGTTATGAGTATACAAATGATTTTTGGGGGGAAAGTAAAGGGCTTAATTCTTAGTTGAATTTTTTTCATTTTTGGTCATTCTAACTAATTTATATATACATTAAATAACTTTAAATTCTTTTTCTCGAGCCGTACGAGGATAAAACTTCTTATACGTTTCCGAGGGGGGTTAAATCTATCCCAATGAGCCGTCTATCGAATCGTTGCAATTGATGTTAGGTCCCGAAGAGAGGGAAGAGATCTGAAGAAAGTGGGTTTTTATGATCCGATAAAAAATCAAACTTATTTAAATGTTCCTGCTATTCTAGATTTTATTCAAAAGGGTGCTCAACCTACAGAAACTGTGTATGATATTTTAAAGAGAGCGGAAGTTTTTAAAGAATTTCAATTTAATCAAACGAAGTTCAATTAATGAATAAATAATAAAAAATTCTTTATTAAATAAAATTCAAATACGCTAAAATAAATTTAATTATAATTAAATAGCAAAACGAAAGATAATGAGGTAATTTGGTAGAACTTTTTTTCTTCCCTTTTTTAGTCCTGTATTGTGCCAATCCAACACAAGCTTTCCTCTATCATTTTTTTCTCTTTGTTTTTTTATTTCGATTTCATAATTTAAATTTTATTTAGCGTAGTGTTAGATTAATCATATAATAATAATAATTGTATTTTTTTTATTCATATTGACAAGAATGTATTGAACAAATATAATTAAATTGTGAACTAAAAAAATTAAATTAAATGGTTTTTTTATGTTTTCTGTCCCATATTTTTATTCAAGGATTCGTTGAATTTGTTTTGATACAAAATAAGATGTTTGGATCTAAAAAATGTAGACTACTTGTCTATTTTATCCAATTTTTTATCTACGAATCTGTTGTATTGGTGTTTGTTTTTATGTTTGTAACAGGAATCCAATCGAAAACTTTGTTTTGATTTCTTGCTAATTCAATGTTTTGATTCCAATACAATTTTGTTGATCTCGATTGTATCTACATAACATAGCTATTATGGGGTTGCTAACTCAACGGTAGAGTACTCGGCTTTTAAGTGCGGCTAAGATCTTTTACATATTTGGATGAAGCAAGGGATTCGTCTACACTATCGGTAGAATTTATACGACCACGACTGATCCTGAAAGGAAATGAATGGAAAAAAGAGCATGTCGTATCAATAGAGAATTCTTAGAATATTTCATTCTTATCAAATTGGTACAAAACTTTATTTGAATTCTTGGAAAGAAATGCAATGAATTCAAAATTGGGTCGATTGAATAAATGGATCGAACCCTAGCCTTATGGGTTCCAATTTTGTGGAAAGAATGAGCCACGAGCTTATCTTCGTAATTTGAATGATTACCCGATCTAATTAGACGTTAAAAATTTTTAGTGCCTGATGCGGGAAAGGATTGTCCCACGTGTGGATTTTTTTTTTAGTGAATCCTAACTATTAGAGTCTCCATTCTCCATATGGAAATGGGCATGAATGTGTAGAAGAAACAGTATATTGATAAAGATATTTTTTCCAAAATCAAAAGAGCGATTGGGTTGTAAAAATAAAGGATTTCTAACCATCGTATTGTGTTATTTCTTACATACCAAAAACAACGAATTAGATGGAAAAAACTAGAGAGTCTGCTCATGAATTTACCGAGGTATCTTTTTTAAAAAAAAAAAAGACTTTGTTTTGACTGTATCGCACTATGTATTATTTGATAACTCAAGAAACCCCCTACTTTTGACTTTTACTGATTACTGATTTTAAATGGACGAATTCCAAGACTATACAGAACTAGAGGGTTCTTGGCGACATAACTTTTTCTATCCACTTATTTTTCAGGAATATATTTTTTCGTTTGCATACGTTCATGGTTTAACTAAATCCATTTTGTTGGAAACTTCATGCGATAGGAAATATAGTTTACTAATTGTGAAACGTTTAATTATTCGAATGTATCACCAGAAGCATTTGATTCTTTCGGTTAATAATTTTAACCAAAATGATTTTTTGGGGCACAAACACAATTTTTATTCGCAAATGATATCAGAAGGATTTGCAGTCATTGTGGAAATTCCATTTTCCCTACTATTAAGAGCTTCTCTAGAGAAACAAAAAATAGTCAAATCTCATAATTTGCGATCAATTCATTCAATATTTCCTTTTTTAGAAGACAAATTCTTACATTTAAATTATGTGTTAGATATATTAATTCCTTACCCCACCCATCTGGAAATCTTAGTTCAAACACTTCGGTATTGGGTGAAAGATGCCTCGTCTTTGCATTTATTACGATTCTTTCTTTATGAGTATCATAATTGGAATAGTCTTTTTATTCCAAAAAAATCCATTTCTATTTTTCTAAAAAGGAATCAAAGATTATTCTTGTTCTTATATAATTTCCAGGTATGTGAATATGAATCCATTTTCTTTTTTCTTTGCAACCAATCCTCTCATTTACGATCAACATCTTATAGAGTGTTTCTTGAACGCATTTATTTCTACGTAAAATTAGAATATTTAGTTAAACTTTTTTATAAAGATTTTGGCGTTATCTTATGGCTTTTCAAAGACCCTTCCCCGCATTCTGTTAGGTATAAAGGCAAATCTATTCTAGCCTCAAAAGGGATGTCCTTTTTGATGTATAAATGGAAATTTTACCTTCTCAATTTCTGGCAATGTCATTTTTATGTGTGGTCTCAACCAAGAA